TAATCTATTTTCTCTTCATAGAATTCCCTTCAACTTTTTCTGTCAAAAAAATAATACAATATTGTAGAGTTGAAGGGAAATATCCAAATACATGTCTTATTTTTTTAATAATCCATATTTATAGCAATAAAATACTATCGTTCCTTCACCAAGTAATAAGATAAATGAGTAATTACAAATATCTAGAATCTATATTATGCTATTTATAAGGGACCAGAAATACCTTGCTTACGTATCATTAGGAAATGCATTAACATAAATACAGCTGTAAGAAGAGGTAATACAAAAGTGTGTAAACTATAAAAACGAGTCAAAGTGGATTGTCCAACACTAGCACTTCCGCGTAATAATTCTACAAGAGGGGATCCTATTACCGGAATAGCGTCAGGTACACCTGTTACAATTTTGACTGCCCAATAACCAATTTGATCCCAAGGTAAAGAATAACCTGTTACACCAAAAGATGCGGTCAATACACCCAGAACCACACCAGTAACCCAAGTTAATTCGCGAGGTTTTTTAAAACCACCGGTGAGGTATACACGAAATACGTGCAGGATCATCATTAGGACCATCATACTTGCCGACCAGCGATGAACTGATCGGATTAACCAACCAAAGTTAGCTTCAGTCATTATATATTGAACAGAAGCAAAAGCCTCAGTAACAGTTGGACGGTAATAAAAAGTCATAGCAAATCCCGTAGCGACTTGTACTAAAAAACAAGTAAGGGTAATTCCTCCTAGACAATAAAATATGTTGACATGCGGAGGAACATATTTACTAGTTATATCATCTGCAATCGCCTGAATCTCAAGACGTTCTTCGAACCAATCATAAACTTTATTGAGATAGGTAAACCAAGGTTACTCCCCCTCTAAGAACTGTATATGAGAATTTCATCTCCTACAGCTCAAACAAAAAAAAAGATCCAAATGCTGATTGAAACGCATATGGAATATAAAGTTTTCAACTTCTCTCTCATTCAATATTATTTAAGGATATGAAAGAGTCAAAACGCGAAAGCTCTTCTTTGTGGTTAAATGCCAAAAAATCAAGTAAGCTCATACGTCTTTATGTTGTGTTGATCGTTACAGGCCTCTTGAATCTTCTAGATTACCTATCTTTATTGTCTTTTTTATTTGGTATTTGTATGTAATGGGAATGCAGAATTCTTCTTGTTTTCTTTATTATTGATAGGAATTCTCTTGTTAAGACCCTACTTAACTAATCAATTGAAACCTCAGATTCATACGAGAACCACGATAATTCAATGAAACCTTCAAAGTCCAAAGTTCACTGAGTCAGAACCATTGGATCATCACTTATTCAATCAAAAAAAAAGCTATAATTATTAAGAACATAAAATACAAAGAAGCGTCTGCCCTTTGATCCAAATAAGAGTTAAAAAGCAGAAAAAGATTTTGATTTATTAAAAGATAGAACCGAAAGAAGTCCGGCTACGAGGTCTGAGTATTAAGTATGAATCATAGTTCGAATACTTTGTGATCTATTTGATCTATTTCGTGCTCCAGATACTTGAATGAATATCTGACGAAGTAAAAACATCTTGATAAAGATGACAGACCCCATTCTCTGTATTATCCATAGGGTCAATTCTAACAAGTCACACACTCATATTCCGGAAATATACAATGCAGAAAAAATTTCGCGGTCGAACTACCAAAGGAGAATAGGCTAAAATTTTGAGACCTACATACTTTACTTTTTTGTATCGAACGAAAAGTGAGGACTTGAAGATTCTTCTCAGTCTAATTCACTGAAATTCCATCCAGTAGAACAGAAGAATTATAAATCTCCAAAATAATAGCTAGGAATACCGCAAATAGAGCCATTGCAATACCCATCAAAGGGGTTGTTCCCCATCCAGGAGCTACTTTACCATATTCGGAATTCAATGGTTTCAATAACTTCCCTACAGTAGTGCTTCTTGGACCAGATCTAGAACTATCCTCAACAGTTTGTGTAGCCATAAATCTTATTTTGTATTCATTACGATCTGTTGACTTTGTATACCATTCCATTGTAAATAAACGATCTTAGCATAGATCCGTTGTGGTCTTTCAATTCTATAATAATGGAAACAGCAACCCTAGTCGCCATCTTTATATCTGGGTTACTTGTAAGTTTTACTGGGTATGCTCTATATACTGCCTTTGGGCAACCCTCTCAACAACTAAGAGATCCGTTCGAGGAACACGGGGACTAGTTGACGTAATCAGCCTCCAAATATTTGGAGGCTGATTACATCAATGAAGATAATGAAAAATTATTTCATTTTTTAGTTGAAATTTTAGGTGGTTCCCGAAAAAAAATAGCGAAAAAAATTATCCCTAAAGTCGATACTAAGAGAAATGTATAAACCAATGCTTCCATAAATTTGATCGTGGTTTACAATTATAGCTTTCATACCTGTTTTGTTTATGTTTACTTAGGCGCATCCCTCCGGATAAAGAAAGCAAAAGAGTCAAAGAAACGGCAGCGATTTAAATCAAGACTCCTACCTACAGTACCCTACCTATTAAATAAAATCGCAAACAGAAACTAGAAGAAAAAAAGCAATGTTGTATCAGACTGCTTGTCTTTTTGTAGTTGGATCTCCAAGTTTTTGGAATGCCCCAAATTCCACTTGAGCATCCAAATCTGGATCAATACCAGCAAAAACATCTCTGAAGAGGGTTCTAGCACCATGCCAAATGTGTCCAAAGAAGAAAAGTAGAGCAAACGAAGCATGCCCAAAAGTAAACCAACCTCTTGGACTACTACGAAAAACACCGTCGGATTTCAAAGTAGCACGATCTAATTCAAAAATCTCACCCAATTGAGCCCGTCTAGCATATTTTTTCACAGTTGCGGGATCACTATAACTCACTCCATTAAGTTCACCACCATAAAACTCAACAGTTACACCTACTTGTTCAACACTATATTTAGATTCTGCCCTTCTAAACGGGACGTCGGCTCTAACAATTCCGTCTCCGTCTACCAAAACAACCGGAAATGTTTCAAAAAAAGTAGGCATACGGCGTACAAACAGTTCGCGCCCTTCTTTATTTCTAAAGACGGGGTGTCCTAACCATCCAACAGCTATTCCATCCCCATTGTCCATTGAACCCGCTCGGAATAACCCCCCTTTTGCTGGATTATTACCAATATAATCATAAAAAGCTAATTTTTCGGGAATTTTAGACCAAGCTTCTGATACACTTTGATTTTCAGCTAGTCCAGCACTAACTCTTCGATATATTTCTTGTTGAAAGTATCCCTGATCCCATTGATAACGAGTAGGACCAAATAATTCGATGGGAGTAGTTGCAGAACCATACCACATAGTTCCAGCAACAACAAAAGCTGCAAAAAAGACAGCAGCAATACTACTGGAAAGGACGGTTTCAATATTTCCCATACGCAATCCTTTGTATAGACGTTGAGGCGGACGAACACTAAGATGGAATAAGCCCGCTAATATACCCAACGTCCCTGCTGCAATATGATGAGAAGCTATTCCTCCCGGAACAAAAGGGTCAAAACCCTCCACGCCCCACGCCGGATTTACGGGTTGGACCTTTCCAGTTAGTCCATAAGGGTCGGATACCCATATTCCAGGACCATATAATCCTGTTACATGAAATGCGCCAAAACCAAAGCAAGCCACTCCGGAAAGAAATAAATGAATTCCAAAAATCTTGGGCAAATCCAAAGACGGTTTGCCTGTACGTTCATCACAAAAAATTTCTAGATCCCAATATACCCAATGCCAAATAGCTGCCAAGAAGCACAAGCCAGAAAACACGATATGTGCTCCGGCTACCCCTTCGTAACTCCAAAGACCCGGATTCGTTATAGTCCCTCCTGTAATATTCCAACCGCCCCATGAATTCGTTATTCCTAAACGAGTCATGAAGGGTATAACGAACATACCTTGTCTCCACATTGGATCAAGGACAGGATCAGAGGGATCAAAAACTGCTAATTCATATAGAGCCATCGAACCGGCCCAACCAGCAACCAGAGCCGTATGCATTATATGAACAGAAAGCAAACGGCCGGGATCATTCAATACAACAGTATGAACACGATACCAAGGCAAACCCATGGAAATACCCCTTTATCAATGAAAAATAGACACTATGTAACTTTATTGCATTGGAAAAAGCTATGTTACTGACCCCCCCTTTTTTTAGGTAATTATTTCGGAGAAAGGATTAATATTTGTTCTATTCTGTTAGTAATAATGGAACAATTCGATTCATAGGAAAAAAGGGAAGCGGATCTATTCTATATCCGATAAGTACCAATACGCAATGGGGGTGAATCCTATTTTATATGAACCAAGATAGCTACTCTTGTTCATCATTCCAAAGTCTGCTCCTTTATTTTGATTCATTATCTCTTACTTTACTTTGATTTTATATTTGATTTTAGTTTATTCAACTTATGTATTAAATATCATTAATAAAGTAGGAAAAAAAGATAATATTAAAAAAAAAAAGGATAATATTATTAAAAAATGAAACCCCAGTCTTACGTTTCCACATCAAAGTGAAATAGAGAACTTCATTCTCTTTTTTTTTCATTTCATGCCTATTGGCGTTCCAAAAGTACCTTTTCGAAGTCCTGGAGAAGGAGATACATCTTGGGTTGACATATAGTGCGACTTGTCAGATATATTGGGCTATATGGGATTTCCCCGTTTTCTCCCTCGATCGAGATATCCTCTGTTTCGCCCAAAAAGATTGATTGAATTATCAAAAATTTGTAACGCGAAGCGCAAAAAATAAAGTGGAATTGAATGCAGGGAGTATTTAGATTGATATTAGATTATCAAAATTTTTTTATGGTTTACGTGATCGGACTAATAAAATGAAGTATCCAGGCTCCGTTTAGCAAAAACCCAATTGATAATTAATATATAATATTTTTATAATTACTACTTATATGATATGCAAATATGATATGCAAAATTATGATAACAAATTCTATAAAAAAATATAAAAAATTGAAACAGGGTGATCTAAAACTGTTGATAAAATCAAATATATAGAATGAAAAATTTGTTGACTATATTGACAGAAGACATGTGAAAGAAATGAATTGAAAAAAAAAAGAGTAGTAAAAAAAAGACGCGGTATTTGGTTAATTTGTCCTATATGTGCAAATCAAAATCGGGCAAATTTTTCCTTTTACTCGGGGTAGAGCAGAAACCTAAAAAATTGAATAAAAAAAGGAAGAAGCCCATTCAGGAACAAGAAAAAACCATCGCTATTTCAACTGAATATCGATGAAAAAAAATATCAATGAATCAAGTTAGTCTGACAGGCCTAATAAATTGTTTTATTATAGGATATCTAATAAAAGGGGCCAAAACTTTTTTTTTTCTTTTACTTTTAAAAAGGGAGCAAGCCCTTCTCTTATAAGTCTTATAAGTTATAAGTTAGAAATAAAAGCCTTCTATCAAAAAAAAAGGGGGGGGTCGACACATTGATTTTTTCACAATTTTTGTTGAACCGTATGCATCAAAAGGTGCTTGTACGGCTCCTAAGGAATAAAATTTTATCCTAATCAACCGACTTTATCGAGAAAGATTGTTTTTTTTAGGCCAAGAGGTTGATACCGAAATCTCGAATCAACTTATTAGTCTTATGATATATCTCAGTATAGAAAAGGATACCAAAGATCTTTATTTGTTTATAAACTCTCCTGGTGGATGGGTAATATCTGGAATGGCTATTTATGATACTATGCAATTTGTGCGACCCGATGTACAGACAATATGCATGGGATTGGCCGCTTCAATAGCATCTTTTATCCTAGTCGGAGGAGCAATTACCAAACGTATAGCATTCCCTCACGCTTGGCGCCAACGAGTTTTTTTATTTTCCAGAAAAAAATACTATGCCTTCGCCATCGGAAATATGAATTAGTTAAGTAATAATAGCATGGCACTTCGAATTCGATATGACATTTTTTAAATTCAAAAAAAAAATTAGATTATATATTGAAAGAGTAGTATGAGATAAGGAAGGGGTATTTCAAATGATATCTTACCTATTCGGGCACATCTCAGCGTCACAAACTTTGTTTTCACACCGGAAGCTTATTTACAAAATAAAAAAAAAAAAGAAACTTTGGGATTGCTGAATCATAGACGAATCAAAAAAATGATATATATAAAGCAACGGAACCATCATAGTATTTTTTTAACTCCTACAAAATACAAAAAAGAAGGATGGTAATTGGATCAGTTATGGATGCGCGTATAATACAACCTATATGTTTTTTCTTTCGCCGAAAGGAAAGGTCAAAAATAAAAATTCCATTATGGAGCCGTATGCAATGCACAAAAAAAGCCTGTACGGTTATTTAATTTTCTCTGTTTTTTTGGTTCTCTCGCCTCATTCTGCGAAATCGAGGAACCTTTTCTATTATATTATCAGGGTAATGATCCATCAACCCGCTAGTTCGTTTTATGAGGCACAAACGGGAGAATTTATCTTGGAAGCGGAAGAACTACTAAAAATTCGTGAAACCATCACAAGGGTTTATGTACAAAGAACGGGCAAACCTATATGGGTTGTATCCGAAGACATGGAAAGGGATGTTTTTATGTCAGCAACAGAAGCCCAAGCTCATGGAATTGTTGATCTTGTAGCGGTTCAATAAGAAATAGGAGCGATTTCATGCAAATTCACAATTGCTAATTTTATATCTTTTTAGATTAAAGGTTTAGTTTCATATTCTTTTGAATATTAAAAAAAATATATATTGAAGAGAAGTAATTCAGAATTAGCCGGTTAGAACCAATCTAAACCAGCCCATTATTTATATTATTCCGTATGCCAACCATTAAACAACTTATTAGAAATACAAGACAGCCAATCCGAAATGTCACGAAATCCCCAGCGCTTCGGGGGTGCCCTCAGCGACGAGGAACATGTACTCGGGTGTATGTGCGACTCGTTTAGATCATAGACTGAGACACAAAAAGTAAATTCTTTTTGAAATATCAAGGATCAGTACCTGTGAATAAAATAGAATGGAGGAACTCGATTCATTATTTAAAAAAGATAGATCGTTCATATCTTCTATTGTGTCTGAAACTTATGGTTTACATTGGTGCAAATCCAATCCATTTTTTAGAAAACCCCCAATGATAACAAATGATTATCCATTAAGCGGGGGAAATTCCATTTTTTATTAAAAAGATTCCACTCTTGAAAGAAAAGAACGGACTAACAGGGTAAACGACCAAATCAATTTTAAAAATGAAATACCGTTACTGTATTATAAAGTAGATCTCATTGTGAAAGACCTATTACTGGAATATTCATGGGGTAGAGCCAAAGAATGTGAATTGTACAAGTTACCCATAGTATTGATTAATTAAAAGAAGGAGCTCCGGTGTATAGAGAGGACCTCACCGTTTTAGAAGTAACCATAGAAACGATGGAACCCACTATTTATCCATTTCTATTTACTACTTTTTTTTGTAGTTATTCTATTTTTTATATCAAGTATCAAAGGAAAATACCTAGCAAAAAATAGTGGTCGGGAAGGTTAGATTAGCAAAAGCCATTGGAATTTTTTTTTTATACATTGGAATAATTCGTTTGGTTATTAATGACTAGTAAAGGGGAAAAGAATAACTAAAAAAGAATTAGTTATTCATCAAAGTTTGATTTATTCAATGACTAGAATTAAACGCGGGTATATAGCTCGGAGGCGTAGAACAAAACTTCGTTTATTTGCATCAAGCTTTCGAGGGGCTCATTCACGACTTACACGAACTATGACTCAACAGAGAATAAGAGCTTTAGTTTCGGCTCATCGGGATAGGGGTAAAAGAAAAAGAGATTTTCGTCGTTTATGGATCACTAGAATAAATGCCGTAATTCACGAAACGGGGGTATTCTATAGTTATAATAGATTCATACACAATCTGTACAAGAAGCAATTACTTCTTAATCGGAAAATACTTGCACAAATAGCTCTATTAAATAGGAGTTGTCTTTATACGATTTCGAATGAGATCAAAGAATAAGGCAATTGGAAGAAATCCACTAAAATATTTGAAATATAGTTCTAAGGAGAATGAGCTCGGGGAAGGTAGAGTAGAAATTAGTATTATAAAAAAAAGTCATCAAAAGAAAAGGAGGGTATATAGTCGCTAAAAAAAGAATTATTATTTTTCTTTTTGACGATTCTTTTCTTTTTTTTTTTTTATGACAGACACAGACGTAACAATCAAAGTTTCATTCTTGATTCTTGATTGGAGTTGTCGAACAAAATATTAACCTCTTTTTTAATTCCTTCAGATTGGAATTGTTATTCAATTGAAGAACAAGTCTATTTTTTTCTGGTTCTAAGACTAGTAGTTCTAGGGGTCGACTCACTTCTTTCAAATTGTTTCTGATTATTAAGAAACGGTAACAAAGATAAAATACGAGCTTGTTTTATAGCAATAGTAATTAATCGTTGTTGTTTTAAAGTCACTCTATTCACCCGTCTAGATAATATTTTTCCTTGTTCACTAATAAATCGACTAATTAAACTCATGTTTCTATAATCAATTCGATCCCCCGATTGGATCGGGGGCAAACGCCTACGAAAAGATCGCTTGGATTTAATAAAAGGTCGCTTAGATTTATTCATAATTTTTTATTCCTTATCTCTAAAATCCTATTTTGATCGGATGAAAATAAAAACGATTTCTATTTCTATATAGAATTAAGACTATAGGATTAGATTTCTTTCTATTGATTTATTTGTTTATATTTATATATATGTAATAATATATAATATAGATACTATCATTATTCCTGTTTTTAAAATAAAAGTTGACATACAAGCACTTAATTTGATCTATTTCTTGATTTCCCCGTGAATTGTATGTTTATAACAATAGGGACAAAATTTTCTCAATTCCAACCGACTGGGGGTGTTATGCCGATTCTTTTGGGTAATATATCTGGAAATTCCCGCAGATTCTTTCTTAATATCATTTCGAACACAACTGGTACATTCCAAAATAATTGTTACTCGAACATCTTTACCCTTGGCCATGAAACCTCCTTTAGATTTATAATTCACCCCAATCTTCTATTTTCATTTTAGGATCCAGAAAGAACAAGAACCAAAAAAATAGAAGCTGTTAACTAAAAAAAATTTCTGAAATATTTCGTTGCAATGAATATAAATTAGTAATTAAATAAAAATAATAAGCAATACAATGATTTTTTGAAAACTATATTGAAAATCTTTGTACAGGATTTTTTTAAGTCTCTCATAGGATACTCTTTCGCTAGCAACACCTTTTTTATTCTATATACTAATTGAATTTTAATTGGATCCTGAACCCTCCTTTTTATGACCTTTCGCCCCCCCCCCTTTTCAAATTTATTCTAAAAAATTCGAAAAAAAAAGGGGGGTTAGTCCCTGGTCGTTGATCGTATCTCTCAATTTTTTAACCCTTTCTGATGTTAATAACTAGAATGAAAAAAAGGGAAATGTTAATGCATCTGGAAATAAACGATTAATCTCTATTAATAAACCTGCTAACGAAACGAACCATAGAGTACTTAGTACCGGTGCTACGGAAAGATATGTTTTTAGATCTCGCATTTGAAATCCTCCTTCTTTCTTCTTTATTGTATTACAATATATATAGTAATATATATAACTACGGATGTACATGTAGTTAAGAAGTTCTTTTAGTTGTATACGTAACCCCCTATTTTCAAAATTAGAATTGAAATATTGTCTACTAGAACGATCTTATAGATTCCAGTTTCAAATGGAAACGGTCGATTTATGTAAAATTTGATGTCAAATTGAGAGAATTTTCGTAAAAAAAGTCATTTTTTTATTATATATATATGTTTGTTATCTGATATGATAAAAAAACGAAGGATAATGAAGGATGTGGAAAACAAGACAGGAATTCTTTACAATGACACTGTAAACCAATTGAAAGGGATGT